TTTTAGCGTTAATTTTTAAATACTTGAACGGTCGATTCTTTTTTTTTTTCGTCTTAGCTTTCACCTTTCCGAATGAAACCAGAGGAGTGTTTCATTATGATCTGGATTGCGCTTTTATCTTTCATGTTATTCTTAGGGCAGGCCTTCTATACCATAACAAAAAAAAAAACATTATAACATAACAAAAAAACGAAAAGGAAGATTTGAGTATTATTAATTTTAAATTAAATTAATAGCCATAACTAAAACTAATAAAATGGCTATAACTAACCATTCCTTTCATTTCGAATTAGAAGAGAATTCAAAATAAAATTATTTATTAATTAAATATGAAATTATTTCGAATTATATATAATAAATAATAATATTATAAGATTGTAATATACAATAAATATAGAAATAGAATAAGATTCTAAACTTAATTACATTACCTTACTTTACTCAATTTTATTTAAAATGAAATATGAAAATATATTTTCAAATTCAATTAAAATGAAATATATATATTTCTATATATAAAATATATATGATCTATATATAAAATATATATGAAATATAATAAAATTATGTAATAAAAAATAGTAAACATAGAATAGTCAAAAAATCTTACCATCTAATTAAGCTAATTAAGATATTTATTATTGATAAACATATATTTGAGAAATAGATCAAAATTTTATATCGCGATATTTAATAATATCGCTATATTAATAGGTATGTTCTATAATATTCAAATATCCAATATGTTTGGAAATTCTAAAATTCTATTTTCTATTCTTCCTTATTTTTTTTTTGATATTTCTATTTTTCTATATATCATATTTCTTATGAAATAGCTAAGAATGAACAGTTAATATCTCAGTAGTTTACTAAATTAGTATACGTATACAATTTCTGTTATGTGAGCCCGCTTAGCTCAGAGGTTAGAGCATCGCATTTGTAATGCGATGGTCATCGGTTCGATTCCGATAGCCGGCTTTTCTCCGTTTGTTTGATTTTGTATTTTTTACATAATTGATAATGTGAAATCAAAGCGAAAAACTTCTTTCCCTTTTCCCAAGGGTCACCCTATCATCTCGTAGGAACTTCCAATTATGAATAAAAATGGGATTGGAGGAGTTCGGTCTCTGTAGAACAAATCAATCAAGAAAAGAACCCTGAATTTTTTTTTATTATTATTTGAAATTCTTTTTATTTATATAATACAATTATTTATATACAATAAGGTCCGGATATTGATACAATTCCTCTAATTAGTCTTTGTAATACAATACTTCAGTAAATTTCGATTAATTTATCATATTTTAGTTTAGTTTTAATTTTGTTTTATGAAATTTCATAAAAAATAAGGAGTCTTTATGTCACGTTACAGAGGGCCTCGTTTCAAAAAAATCCGTCGTCTGGGGGCTTTACCGGGACTAACTAGTAAAAAGCCTAGAGCCGGAAGCGATCTTAGAAACCAATCGCGCCCCGGAAAAAAATCTCAATATCGTATTCGTTTAGAAGAAAAACAAAAATTGCGCTTTCATTATGGTCTTACAGAACAACAATTACTTAAATACGTTCGTATCGCCGGAAAAGCCAAAGGATCAACAGGTCAGGTTTTACTACAATTACTTGAAATGCGTTTGGATAACATCCTTTTTCGATTGGGTATGGCTTCGACTATTCCTCAAGCCCGCCAATTAGTTAACCATAGACATATTTTAGTTAATGGTCGTATAGTAGATATACCAAGTTATCGCTGTAAACCCCGAGATATTATTACAGTGAGGGATGAGCAAAAATCTAGGGCTCTGATTCAAAATTATCTTGATTCATCCCCCCGCGAGGAGTTGCCAAACCATTTGACTCTTCACCCATTCCAATATGAAGGATTCGTCAATCAAATAATAGATAGTAAATGGGTCGGTTTGAAAATAAATGAATTGCTAGTTGTAGAATATTACTCTCGTCAGACTTAACCCCAACTAAAATAACAAGGGTTCGGACAATTTTGACCTCTCCATTTTGGCTTAAGTAAAGGGACCCGGGGTAAGTAAGGTAAGGGGTTTGATCTGGGGATTTTGATCTCATTCATGTATCATAGATCGGTAGGGTATTTTCATTCCTTGTCCATTTTGCCCAGTATTTTTCGTACCACAGAAGATTTGGATTAGGAATACATAATCGATATCAAAGAAAAGAAAGGTCTAACTGTTGGAGTATACATTCTTATTTGATGCATTGCAGTCAGTAACATTGGTGAATTAGGTGAAGAGTACGGAAAGAGAGGGATTCGAACCCTCGGTAAACAAAAGTCTACATAGCAGTTCCAATGCTACGCCTTGAACCACTCGGCCACCTCTCCTACATAATGATTATGGCCAAAAAACCGAGTTAATAGTGAGTCATTCATATTATTTTGGATAGGTATCTACATTGAATTAAAATTATTAAAAAATTGAACTCTAAAAATAGAAAACTTTTCATCAAAGACAAATCCTTCCGCATAAATCTT